TTCGTCCAGTTGCTTCTCGTGGGTTTTCATAACCCTGCTGCGCAAAAATGGGATATGCATTTGAAATAGATGCCCGAGTTATTACATATATCATGATCGATACAGAAATCGATTGAGTCATCTGTTCCTTTACCCAAGAAAAAGTATTTCTATTTTGCATGTCCAATCATTGATCCCGGAATTTCTACAATAAATTAGATAGGTAGCTAGTATAGTTCCCTATACACGAGTCTGTCATTGTACTGGGATAATTGTACTGGAATATAGGACGAATACCTTAAAGAGCTAGAAGTATAAAGAATTAAGTAAGATTGAAAATGCTTTCTTTATATACGATACGAAGAAAGATTCTGATTTGATTGATATCAGGAGATCAAATGAGTTCTTCATTCATTCATTGAATGATAAATGACTACAAGTGAAGGAGATACACGATTTAAATAATAGAAGATCCAATATTTCACAATTGTATCTAGAATAACTGGAAAAGTGGAAACAAGACTAGATATAATTTGATCGTTATGAACCAATCCAAAATCGTTGTAGACCGAACCAATCATTAGTTCCCAACCATGGGTCGAATGAAATCCGATCCATAAATCAGTAACTAAAAGAATCAAAAAAGCTTTTATTGTGTCACTTAAGTTATAGAGGAATTCCTGAATCCAAGAATTAAGAATGACAAGTTCTTCATTACCCAGAATAAAATAACCACTTAGAATAGCGAAACAAATTATATTTGTCGAGAAATCCAAAATGATATGGAGATGATATTCATTGTGTGTTTTGACCAATTGTATCGTTTCCTTGTGTATTCCTATACGAAGTTTTTGTATATGTGTCTCCGGGTACTCCTTTATCATTTCATCCAAGAGGAATAGTTCTTCCAATTCTATGAATCTTTCTAGAACGTTTTTCTCTTGAATATCATTCAAAAAAGTTTCGGATTTCCCGGTATTCCACCAATTAGTAACCCAAGGTTCCAGACATTTATTAAATGAGAGAGAGACCCACCAGGGCAAAAATATTATGGATGAAATATATGGGAGGGAGACCCAGGCTTTCTTTTTTTTTTTCATTTTTATCCTAAAAGGACCCTTATTCTATTTCTATATTCCTTTCCTTCTAGATCCGAGATCTAAATTATTAGACAAAAATGGGAAATAGATCCATGGGTTCAATACCTTTTTATAGAACTCGTACTTCAGAGAAATATCAGATAGAGTCGACGGTTGTATTAAAAAGGAAATTAGCAAGTTTTTTTCAATTTTTTCTTCAGTTCATTTCAAAATACTTCAATTGGTACGCGCAAGAAATAGGCCAATTCGGCAGCTTTTTGTTCAATTTCTCGTGGAGTAAAATACTCATCAGTACGAGTCAAGGGAATGGCTCCTTGGCCTCTGATTTCCATATAAAGGACACGACGAGGATAAAGACCCTCTTTAACCTCCATTCTGATGGATTGGATATCTCTCATAAGTAAGCGAAGGAAGATGCGACGATTTATTCCAGGAAATCCCCAACGAAAAATACACACTATTCCTTCTTTTCTATCGAATCGGTCATAACCACTACCTACATTCCATGAAATTGTGCACCACAAATAGGAGCTAATGAATAGACCTGCGATCCCATAGAAAGACATCACGATCCCTTGTGGAAAAAAAATAATTTGCTGAGATGGAAATACGGATATCAGATTTCTACCAAGATAACTGGAAATTCCAACCACTAAGAATCCTAGTGAACCTAAAAAAAGGATACAGGCCCAGAAAAAATTACTTGTTTTTCGAGACCCCATTATAAGTTCTATCCATATATGTTCTGATCGCCAATTCATACTCTACTAGATCCAGTTGCATTCGATTGGAATTGAGAGAATAACCCAAATGAATTTTACTTTCTTGATCCCGAAGTAACTTTCATTGACTAGCACTATTCTGATGTAAACCGTTAGAAGTAATTTGTTCGATACATTGACTTTCCATTTAAATAAAATATTCGCCGATCCATTTTTAATTTAACCAGCTATACCTGCATATACATGCATTTATGCGGATATCATGTATCCGCATGCATAACAGTTCTTTCATTTGTGTTCGTAAAGAGTCACATATCGTACCATATTACACTAAATAAATATCTGTATTATGATCCAGTGTTGAAATAAATTGATGAGATTTGGTCCCATCGGATCTAGACAATCTTATTTTTTTGGACATGAAGAGATAAAGAAGCCATTGCAATTGCCGGAAATACTAGGCCCACTAAAGGCACAAAAATAGAGGGTAAGTTGAGATCTGTCATAGAATGGGTGCCTCGATTTAATATTTCTATCTATTAGAAAGAGAAAGATATCTTATGATATGATAAGTATATCTATCCTAAGTTAAGTATATATCATGAACTGTATTATATTTATATATAATATATATAATAATATTTATATTTATATATAATAAATATTATTATAATTATAATATTATAATTATATTAATAATTATATTATAATTATTTTATTTATTAATATTAAAAATTTAATTATTTATTAAATTATTTATTAATAATTTATTAAATTTAATTTAATAAAAAGTAAAATAAAAAGTAAAAGTATTAATATTTAGAAATTAATATTTATAAATTTATAAGTAGTTAATAAGTAGTTAATAAGTGCAAGGAATGTAGAACTAAATAAGTGTACCTATTCATCTTTCTACACGAATATGTATGATAATTCACTTTATTAATATATTTTATTATTCTTCTCCCATCCTTATTTCTTTCTATCTTTCTAATCTAATAAGGAGTTTATTATGAAAATAAAAGATTTTTTTAGGAGTTTGCGACTCTAACTAATTCGATCCATCCAACAAACGGAGATTCATAGTAAAAAATGGGGGTTATAGATATAGAAATCACTTCTATTCTCTATTTTATATTTATTTCTTTTTATTTTTATTTCGATATTTTTTTTTTATTGTCTATATTAATACGTAAGAAGGCCAGATAATTTTTTTTTATTTTCCCTAATTCTAATTCCTCGGAGGGAAAAATTCACTTTTTTATCCTGTTGTGTTGATAGAAGGTTAGTGATTACTAATCATGAATAGAGGTAGGATAAAAAAATAGATCTGGAGGAAAAAATAAAAAGTAATTACCCGAAACTTCTAACTCTTATTACAAGTAGAACTTATGTCATCAAAGAAAACACCATTTTTTAGTTTTTTTTTTGATTACGATGAACTAAATACTTGTTCGCTACAAATAACTGAATTTAGTGCTATACTTTATTAATTTTTTGAATTTTGATTCAAGGGAAAGAAACCGTGGAGCTGAAATAACTCACTCAGAACACCTTTTAAAGGATTACGTGGTACAATTGGGTCAAATAAGCCTTTATGGAATAAATACTCAGCCGCTTGTGAACCATCGGGTACTGTCTTATTCAATGTTTGTTCAATTACTCTTTTACCCGCAAATGCAATGTAGGCATTAGGTTCAGCAACAATGACATCTCCCAACATACCAAAACTGGCTGTTACTCCACCGGTTGTAGGAGATGTAAGGATTGATACATAGAATAATTTTTTATTTGATTGATAATTATATGAAGCGGAAGATATTTTAGCCATTTGCATCAAACTCAAACTTCCTTCTTGCATGCGCGCTCCTCCAGAAGCACACACAATAATGACAGGTAAAGATCGATTAGTAGCATACTCGATCAAACGGGTGATTTTCTCGCCTACTACGGATCCCATACTACCTCCCATGAACTCAAAATCCATAACTCCAATTGCTATGGGAATACCATTTAGTTGACCTATGCCTGTTTGAACAGCTTCAGTTAAACCTGTCTTTCTTTGATAAGAATCGATACGATCTCTATAGGGTTCCCCCTCTGAATGAAATTCAATGGGGTCCATAGAGACCATATCTTCATCCATAGGATCCCAAGTCCCCGGATCAATCGAAAGTTCGATTCTATCTGAACTGCTCATTTTCAAATGATATCCACACTGTTCACAAATATTCATTTTTGACCTAAAAAATTTTTTATAATTTAATCCATAACAATTTTCGCATTGAACCCATAAATGTCTGTATTTTTTATTTCTACCGAAATCATTAGATCTTCTTCTTATATTGAAATCACTACCATTTTTACTAGTTCTTATACCAGAACTAGAACTCCCACTTTCACTACCAGTTACATTTTCAGTACAAATGAAACTATAAATGTAACTGTCACTGTAATTGTCGGTACCACCCGAAATGGAACTATTAATACTGACTTCAAAACGAAGATAATTATCAATGCAACTATTAATGTGATTATTCCAACTAGATTGAGTATCATATATGCAATGATAATAGTAGTGATTGTTTCTCTTAGACCCACTATTTAAATAACTAGAAAAAAAACTTTCTAGTTCATTCAGAAAAGAACTATCATTGTCAATCTCAAAAATCTGATTTTCAATATCAAAACATACAGAAAAACTGTCACCATTACTATCCCTAACTAAAAAAGTGTCATCAGAGATCAAACTCCAAATATCCCTGATATCAAATAAATAATCAACATTTCTGAAACTATAACTGCCACAATCACTCCGACTAGGAATGTTTTTCTCCGTACCATTTAGAATGGGTTCTTCACTTCCACTGGTATGTCCAATAGCATCAAGACTATCCATTGATTTATTTAGTCCACACCTATGTTCTAACTTATCGTTAGACAACATCGAATTGAACCACCATTTTTCCATAGAGTCTTCTTGCCCCCTATTTGATGAAAATACAATAGATGAATAGTCAATAATCATTTGACTATTTTATTTCCTATCAGGAATTAAGCATATGAATCCAATCATTAGGATTATTAACTAATAAGATAACAATAACGTAACAAGTGAGTATTGAAAGAAATGATTTTTTTTTGGGGGGGGTCCAAAGTATCACTTCAATATATTGATAGAATCTTTTTCTCAATTAAA